CATGTTGCACTAAGTTACTTACGGATGTATGCATGCAGTCCGGGAACACTTTGGGGTGAACACCCATCCGAACAAGTAGGGTCAATAGTTTAGCATTTAGGCCGTAACATTTAGCAAAAAACAAATCTTTCACCCAACAAGTGCTCTCCGAACCAAGCTAGATAGTCTCCTATCACTAGGCTCACCAACCAACCTGGACTTTGATTCTTCTTCTTCTTACCGGATATCAAAATCATAAGGATTGTTTCCAGCCATGAGTTCCCATATGACATAAGCGCTCTTGGGTGGAGTGGGCCATCATTCGCCAGGTCTTTGAGTGCCCGTCGTACCACGTGGTTGGTGCACTAGGCTGATCGAGACTCGACTTTGAGGATCTGGCACCTGCGCCCGGCCCGGTCTGCCAGTGAATTTTGGCTCTACGTCCGGTCGTGCGTGGGAGCAGCTGAAACAAAGAAGAGTCTGGTCCGCTCTGAATTCAGGCCCGCCCGTCTGCTGCTAGGTCCGGGAAGGGCGCCAGGCGAGGTGCGGAGCAAAGAAATGCCCCGCAGCTCTGCTGCGGCCGGCCTCCGGACTATGCAAAAGAATCGAGGCCGGGGGGTGTCGTCCATAGTGGCCCCCTTTTTGGTGATTGACCGAACAAATAGGCTAGTCCGTCCCCCTTAATAAATCGAATGGTCCTTCGACCTTCGTTTGATTCCGACGGCCGGCATAGATTCTATCTCATGAGACCGCCCACTATTACTACGAAAAAAGCCCTGCTTCGCTAGACGGAGAGTAAGCTACTTCTATTAGCGCCGGACCGTCGAGTCGAATTGATCGTGTCATGTGCAACGTCCATCAATGATGGTTCATTAATGTCCATTGATTTAGACTCCTTCCCCTTTCCCCTATACGAAAAAGATCGAGAGGGGCCCGAACCAAAACGGAAACTGATTCGACTCACTCTCGTATGGCTCACCCTCGAGCCCTGGGCGGGGCGGCCGGGTCTTTCCCTGTTGTTCTGTTCCCGCCACGATAAAGACGCACGAAAGAGGTATGGTATGCCCAGCGCGTGGAGGATCCGTTGAGAGTGTCCGTTGTCCCGGTAGGGAACAGTACCCTCTTTTCCCCTATTGTCTTGAAAAAAAAAAGGAAGTGCTATCCTATTGTTTGATCCAATATTGACCGGGGACGAGCCCCGACTTCCATAGGTCCTTGGTTCGACCTCCCGCTAGCGCCTTGCTTTTCTTTCAGAAAGCTCCGCGGGGCCAATTTCTCGTACTTGCTCAGTGTGCCCCCCTTTCGTCGAGTGCCCCGCCCGGTTCACTGGGCTGTTGGCCTACCAAGCACTTGCCCGCTGCTCCTGCCGCCCGCTTGGCGGGCTCCGCGCTCGTTATCCTTACTGTTCTCTCTGCTTGGGCCCCCTCCCATTGCTCTAGCCATAAGCTATGTCCAGCTCGCACCCACTCTGGCCCGCCCTGCGAGGCCAGAGTTAGCTCAGCGGTCAGCCCCTGACGTTAGGGGGTCTTTCGCTTTTGCCGGATCTATAGAGATATTACGAGTCCTCCGTCCCAGATTCCCTCTAGCGGCCATCTGGTTCACCGGTACTACCAAAAAGTCTCATGCTTACGTAACTGTGACTTATATAGAAGTCTGATCTCGGACCACGAAGACCCCGGTCGTGCTTCTGGTTTCCATTCCCATCATCATCTTGAAGGAAACTCCTCGTGCTCTGCCATAAGAACTTGGAGTCCGTATCATGGTGAAGGTAAGGTCACGCTGTGATTCTTGCTCAAAAAACTGACCGAACGCGTTCGAGTTATTGGCTCGTCCGACCCGGCTGCATTCATGAGTCGCTCGTTCAACTGTCCCTCGGAGACACGGTCGAGAAGTGCCATGCATGGTCGCCCCCCGTCCTTTCTTTCTCTCGGTCCCACCCGGGTAATAAAGAAATGGATCAAAAAAGGAGACTTCTGCTACGGGCTATGCCACCCATTACTGATGAGGGAAGTAGCATCCGTCCCATCGCAAGCACCTACAATGTCATGATCACATTGGTTGACCCTTTTTTGGTAGTTCAACGAACGGTCGCCCCTCCAACAAGAAAAGGTAGAAATATGGAAACTTCTCTGCCATTTGGATCGGAGAATTTATGGAGGAAATCGGGTTTGAAATTCCCAGAAACCGCACGATTATATAGCCAAAGGGAATACGCCGCGCCTAAAATCATCCCAAGCGCTGCTAATGTGGCTACTAAGCTATTTCTTTGGAAAGCTCCTACTGAGATTGGAAATTCCCCTAGAAAGCTGCTAGTACCAGGTGAACTCATATTGGCCAAAGTGGAAGAGAAGGAAATGGTAGGGAGATTCGGCATGGTGCTCACTGAACCTCCATAATATCTAACAAGTCGAGTCTGATGTCGGTCATATAGAACACCAACACATAGAAAGAGGGCTGGAGGAACCAGTCCATGACTTGACATCGGTGGAATGCTACCTCCAATTCCCTGTATGTTCGATAGAGCCAAAGATTCCCCCCACTGATCGGAGTACGCCGATTACCCCCCGAACCGTACAAGATAGTTACCACCTATCATACGGCTTTCTAACTCCACTTCTTTTTCTGGTCGTTCCGCTCTGTCGGATCGATGGTAGTATCAGAGATCTGTAGCCCCCGAAATTTTTGACATAAATGCCTGCTTCCGTTTTGAGTTGCGCATCTTTCTCCCCGGGTCATACTAGAGTCTTCTAGTATCACATCGTAGACCTCCACCCCAACTAGATCTTCCTTATAAGTGAACCGGAACATAGTGCATAGGTACTCTTCGATGCTGCGAGGACGAGACGACGTGACATACTACGATCACGTACAGAAGTTCTGCCCTTCGGCTCGGCTGGAACCTCTCAACTGCTCCCTTTAGGGGGTCCCTATCGGGATAGGTAGGCCCAAGCTTTCCCCTCCCCCCCGCCTCAGACATAAAGGCAGTAGTTCCCCACGGCTGAAAAAGAGAGGCGATAGCTCGACTAAAAGCTCGAGAGGAGTTGAGGCCGTAAAAAGGCACCGGCCCCCACTTCCCCCCACTTGGATTTTGCTTTCCTTATCTACGCGCGCTACAAAACGCAGCCAGCTGAAAAACGCTAGCTAGCTACTAGACTATATGCCTTATTGAAACTAGGGTTGCCGTAGCGCGCCGGAGAGCAAGCGTAGGCAATAGAATAGTCGACCCTGCTTGCTTTTTTCTGTTCGACGCTCCGCTCGCAGCCTCCCCACCCTTGCTTAGCGTTCCACTTGTGATCCTGGAGGATTTTGAGAAATGCGCCCGACCGAAAGAAGAGACTAGCGCCTTTCTTCTCTTCTTTCATGTGAACGGCCCGGCTTGTCAAGAATGGTTTTTCGTGCTATACACCACGTTGAGAAAGACCGTACCTTTTTTGTACCTGGGAGGTGCTCCTTATGATGCTACGGACGGCTGTCCGAAGTGCAATGACGGGCTCGGATAGGATAGGATTGTGCGTGCCGGGCCCTTCGGGTGTCCATATTTTGGCCGAGTTACCCGTAGCGTAGGCCCCTATGTGACGCGGCCGTCAGATTTGTTCCACCGCTGTGACGCCAGAAAGAAAAGGTTCCACACGAGCTCCCGTTCTGCGGCGTGGTGGCAGGACCGCTAGGGGATTGGCTCCGGGTGTAGGTAGGGTCAAATCTGCAGGGGTCATGCAAATACATAGGCCCCTTCCCTTCTGCCGAGTTTTTTAGAAGCGCTTTCTGCTCTACGGTCCGGTCCCTAGGAGCGAAGGGTTAGGCAGGTAGTACGGGCCCTCTGACTTCCAGCTATGTGCTGTGTGCGACTCCCGCGAAGCGAATGAAGGTTCGCGAAGCGAATTCGAGCTTTCTCCTAAGCGGCTTATGTAGTGGTTGGCATTCCTACGTGCGTAGACTTCTTGGGCCCCGGAGATGACTAGTGCCTTTGGAAACAGTCGTGACGCTTTGGTGTAGTTTTTTTTAGTTTGTATTGTACTAAATGAAACACATAGAAAACAAAGGCGATAGTTCACTGGCTACATATACAGTGAAAGGCGATCAATCAGTAGTTGCCCTTCTCCGGCCTGAGAAAAGCAGCGAACTCGAAAAGCTAGGCGCTTTTTTCTACTTTGGACACGAACACTATTCCGTTATCAGCTGAAACCCGCCTGAGAGATGGAACGGCAATAAAATAAGATAAGTCGACGTTCCATCTCAGACAGCGCTGATAGCTTGTAGTGAACAGCCCCCCTTATGAAACCGAAAGCAGCCTTTGGTACTTCAGTAGTGAAGGCGAACAGCCCTGAAACTAATAGGCCCGGAAAAAGGCCTTTTGGTCGCGCCTGTTGTCTTGTAGTAGTAGGTCGGGGGAAGCTACCGCTTCTACGACAGCTCCGCTTCCTCGTCTTGCTTCTGACAAAGCTTCTACTTTGCTTGCTTCTCTCGCGCTTGCTTGCGCGAAGGCTTAGAGTCCTTTTCGCTAGGTCCAATTCGTCAAAGCGAAAGATCTGATCCAACAGAAATCCCGCATATTGAGCGCAGATGATATGTGGCTACTAGGCGCGATCATATCATGCCATAAATTAGATAGGGCCCCTCATCTAAAGATAGAATAGATATGGATAGACAGACATTCCATTGATTCACGAAATGGCTCGTCGGTCGATCCAAATGAATCATTCTTATGGTCTCTCTCCGCCCCCCGCCCCGAAACTGACCCACGGCACAACGCCCATTCGCTTCGCGCGCGGGAAGGCAACGAAGTTCAGTTCAAGAGACCGCAGCGGAGTGGAGCAGCCGCGACACGAAGTTCCTTACCTTAGCTTGATCTCGCTGGTGCCACCTAAACGGTAGGTCAGCTAGGATGTGTGACGTTTGGAGTTGTCGTTCGTGCACCTGTCCCCAATAGAAGAATGAGTGATCCGTTCCCCTGCAGATCATGGCCTTACCACTCGGTCCCCGATGGCCAGCGGGGGATTCGGTATAGCAGCTCACGTTCGTTTGCGCTGCGCGTTCCCGCTGGACTGGACACGTGTTAGCTGTAGGAAGTAGTATGGTTACGAAAGTGACTTCGGTTCGCCAGTTCAGGCTCAACTCCTCGCTTGACGTTAGCGGACCTACAGGTCGGGGCGCGCTCTTTCTTTCTGTGTGGGACGATGCCGGGGAATGCGTCGAGGCGGCGAACAACAACAACACAAAACCATTTTTTTCCCGTAATGAGATGAGCCCAGTGCATTGCATTGGACCGATGGATAAGAGAACTGAGCTTGCCCAAAAAGCGCTTGGGCGCTCTACTTTCAGATACATATCGATTTCTTTCAGATGGATCCAGAATCTATATCTATCTTGTCTCATCAATAGATAGAAAGAGGGGATTTTCCTTTCTTATTTGTCACTCCGCTCCAACCTCTTCTCTATCCATTCCTACTCTTTCGATCTATCAAAACATAGAAGGCCGGCCATCTAGAAATCGATTTTCAAATCACGTTCATCTCGCTTTTCGTTCATTTCCGCCACGCCATAATAGCCGCCACAAGACTCCAGAAGCAAGCGAAACAGCTAGAAGCGCTCGCTTCGCCCAACAATTCTGATTCACGGGAAACAGAAAGATTCGATTCGGACTTCGTAGAGCCGGTGCTGCTGCTGTCTGCGCGTAGGGCCGTCCCCCACTCCCGTCCCGGGGCGCCTCAGGAGTTTTTTTTTTTTGGAACAGACAGCAGTGTTTTGCTGACGCCTCGAATCGACGCTTTTTTTGCGACATGCTAAGTTTTCTCCCCCATTGCTAGTAGGTTGATAAGTCGCACGCCCGGCACACATGTTTTGGCCTTGCTTGTGTGTTCATAACTCAAAATAGGTGACCTAACGGCCGCCGCCCGACTAGACATACCAATAGTCACCAGATTCATATGGGCTACTGGAGAGTAGGCAATGATCTTCTTAAGATCGATCTGTCTTGAAGTGGTCGAGGGAGTATATATTATAGCAATCGCGCTTGGAGTATAAATGAAAGGAGTGGAACGAAGTGTCGCTTCGGGAAACATGGGTATGGAAAATCTTAAAAACCCGTAGGTTCCCAATTTTAAAGGAATTCCTGCCAAGATGACGGATCCAGCCGTAGGTGCCTCTACATGGGCTTCGGGTAACCAAATATGAACTGGTACCATAGGCACTTTGACGGCGAAAGAGGCGAAAGAAGCAATCCATAGAAAGATTTGGCGCCGCTCACTAAATTCTGTGGTTAATAAGATTTGTGAATCGGTGGTTCCTGTTTGGAGAAGAATCAACGGAATAGCTAATAGCATAAAAACAGATCCAAGTGAAGTATATAGGAAAAACTGATATGCTGCCTTGATCTTTCTTTGTCTCGAACCCCATACCCCTATAATAATGGTAGAGTCAGGGGTGGCCCCAAAGCAGAATTGACCGGTGCTGGTTGGTTGAAGCTCCAGTGGGTAGCCACTCCCTTCTCAGGGAACCGTACGTGAGACTTCCGCATCATACGGCTCCGTCCCGAGCTTCCGTCGTCGGCCCTTGTCATTAGACCACTATGCTTGTCTTTTCTTTGCTCCGCACCTTGACTCTCGTCTCGAATCTTTTGCTTCTCGGGTGGTGGCGAACAATGCTGCTTGCGTAGCGGGGATGCCCGCCCGTAGGGCCCGGCCTGCTTCCCGCCCGAAAGAACCGCTCACTAGCTAGCCGGGCTAGTGGTAGGGGGCCCGACCGTCAAAAACCCTGCCTTTCGAACCTCTTCAAAATCAAGAACAGGGAAGAAAGATGGAGTGCGGCCTGTAGAGCACATGTCAGGCACAGTCGGGTTGCTCACGCAGCAGATCTCTCAAAATCTATAGATAGAGATCTGTGAAAGTCATTGCCTTATGTTATGGCCCGACTGACGGCCTTTACGCAACTACGACTACTGTGATGTGAGCGGTTCCAATTGGTTTGATCTTTCCGGCCGGAACTTGTACGCAGCACTTGTACGGAGATGCATGCATAAAGGTACCCGCCCCCTTTTTTTTCATATTTCGTTTAGGACAGGACCTACCCTATTATCGAACCCTCTGCCGAGCTCGACCCTGCCCGCATTTCTTTTTCAGGGGGCCAAAGAAATGTCTCCACCTGCTGCCAACAGTCTTTCTTCGGAATTCTACTGAACGGGTCGATCCTCCCGTTTTAGCAACTTATCCTACGGTCTCCTCGCCAAGAGCTCCCCGGCGACGACAGAGGAACCAACCTGCCCGCTGTGGCGGGGCGGCTTTTTTTTTCACAAGAAGACCTGGACGATTATCCCTACCCTCGGTAGCTTACGAGTTTACGTCCATCCCTGGTCGGGTACAGTTTCTTTTCTTTGCTCCGCACCTTGTAGCCTTTACTCGAATTCGCGCAAGTGTGTCCACACCCCCCTGACTTGACGAGGAATCCATTCTCGCGAACAAACACACCCCCTACACACACCTAGGAGCACCCCTTCCTGCATATCCATACAAGACCCGAGTAGGCGGG